AAAAGCATTAACGCTGCAAAAATTAATGCACCGATTGCGGTACAATAGAGTTGTAACTCACTAGTTATTCCAGATGCTCGCCAAATCTGAAAAAACCCGGAGGTTATTTGGATTCCTCGGAAACCCCCACCTACATCACCATTCAAAATTTCTTGCCCTACTATCGGCCAAACTACCTGAGCACTGGGTCCAATGTGAGTAGGATCGCTTAGCCATGCTTCATAATTGGAAAAACGTGCACCATGGAAGTACATGCCACTCAACCAAAGAAAGATAATGGAGAGTTGACCGAAATGAGCACTAAAGATTTTTCGAGAAATCTCTTCCAAATCACCGGTATGACTATCGAAATCGTGAGCATCAGCATGTAGGTTCCAGATCCAAGTGGTAGTATCAGGGCCCTTAGCTATTGTTTTTGAGAAATGCCCGGGTCTGGCCCATTCCTCAAAAGATGTTTTTACAGGATCCCTATCCACAACAATTTTAACTTCTGGTTCCGGCGAACGAATAATCATTAAGTCCTCCTCTTTCCGGACAAGACATACAAAGAGACCCGCCAACTGTCTTTTTAGTGAATCTTTGAAAGATAGGTATTATAATTAGTCCTTTTCTTTACTATCTACCGTCCTTCTATTTTTTTTTTTTAGTTATTCACTGGAACAATTATATATTGAAGTCAATCCGAGGCAAGTGTTCGGATCTATTATGACATAACGATTAGGTGCCTAACGGACACGGGTTATCCTAGAAAATTTTTCCCGATGTAAAACGTAAAAAAAAAAATGTTTTTTTTACGTTTTGCTAGTGTATTTTTTTGCGGGTATAAACCCCTATCTACATCTACTTTTCGGGAGTGATTCTTAATAAGACCGTGCTCATATATTAGGTAATTTGGATTTCCTCTTTTTATTTGCTTTATTACTTCTCTTCTAGAGCCTATCCCTATTGTTTATCTTTATGAAATATGAATATGATATAAAACGAAGATAGAAGAAAGGGATATAATAAAATTATTGATTCGATTTTCTCACCTAAATTATTGGATTAATGGATCAACAACCAAACTTCCCTTTTTCATAAAAAGGGGAGTGGTCTTATTCAAATTCAAAGCGCTTTGTAATCTTCAACCAATTCTGTGCTTCAATATAATTTCCCGGAGTAAGCGCTATAGCTTGTTTCCAATACTCAGCAGCTTGATCAAACCAAGCTTCTGCTATTTCCGAATCACCCTGTAGAATGGCCTGTTCTCCTCGGTCGGAATAGGCAGTTCCTTCCCCTAGAACCGTACTTGAGAGTTTCCTACCTCATACGGCTCAGAAATAGCTATCTTAATTTCCCCTATCTTAACTGAATTCGATTTCTCAAAAATCGACCCAATTTCTTCTTAGGTTAAGCAGAAGAAGTTAATTACCTAAGTTTCAAACCCTAATTTTGATCCATAATCAGTTTGATCTTTTTTCCCACCTTCAGAAGAATGAAGCATAGATAGACCTATATCCTTCGTTCGAATTTTCTGAAAGGTAACTATCTCGGTTTCGTTTCTTTCATATATGAAATTTCTATAGAATCCTTGAAAAAGACTTTTTCCCATAAGAAAGAAAAAAGAACTTACTATCTTTGGGATCTGATACTACACCGCTGCTTAATCCTTTAGTGGATCGGCTCTATTACATAAGCGGACTCCTAGATTTTGCCCCATATCATGATATAATTAAGCAGTTTTTTTAGTTGTATCGACCCAGTCGCTCACTAATTGATCTTTACGGTGCTTTCTCTATCAATTTGAGACTTTATCCATAGAGTAGTAGTATAGGCTCTACTTTCTTCCTATTTTGATTCTTGTGAAGTGTCTTTCCTTCCTACAGCTGATAGGGAAAAATCGTTGTTTTGACGATCCCTATGTAGAAAGCCCTTTTTCTAGTCTTTTTTTTCTTCTTTCTATAGTGGAGATAGTCGCACGTAATGACAGATCACGGCCATATTATTAAAAGCTTGCGGTAAGAAGGGGTTTCGTTCTAGCGCCCGGAAATAATATTCCAAAGCCTTTGTATGCTCTCCATTGCTTGTGTGTATAAGGCCTATGTTATATAGTATATAACTTCGATCATAGGGATCAATTTCTAGTCGCGTAGCTTCATAATAATTCTGCAAAGCTTCCGCATAATTTCCTTCGGATTGAGCCAACATCCGTTACGGTCGTTCATTCTATTCAAAAAATCTCCGTTCCAAAACCGTACATGAGGTTTTCATCTCATACGGCTCCTCCCTTCTGTACATAGTACTAAGCGAAAAATCCATAGAATGAAAATCGAATTAGTCCCATCTCGTTATGGAGTTATGGACCGAAAGGGGCTGGTATTTTTCCAAGAAATCTCTAGCCAACCTTTCCCAAGAGGTTTTTCTTAACACCAATGAATTTTATTAATGCTAGAGTAAAACGATAGCTCCAAGAATTTCTTTGTTCTCAACGCCTCCTATTTATAGGAATTAGCCACTTCAACGACCTTTGATGGTTTTAAGGGTATCCAAAGTACAAACCTGATGGTTGTTTGCTATCCCAACCATTCCTCCTAAACCTGATACCGATCAGGAAAGGGTTAATTTCTAACAAAGTTTTTTTCTTGTTGATTCCTATTTCGAGGTGTAGTGCTTTTCTCCCCTATGCTGCCTATTGGTACTAGTAGAGTAGGTGTAATACAGAACCTATCCTGTAGGTGTAACCTTTCGCTCAATACTCAAATCTACAATTGAAGCATCTGAGGCCGCATCAATCGAGGATACACGACAGAAGGAATTGTTAGTTCACCTCACCTTCCCCAAGCGTGGGTTTTCTTTACTAATTTTGTTTTCTCTATGCGAACCCCCCCTCTTTCTCGTAAGACTGAGATGTAAGTAGGGCGGGGAGCTAAAAAAAAGAGTCAAATCGCACCATCTCTATAATAAGTAAATGCCCTTTTTTCTCCTGAGGTTGTCGGAATTATTTGCAATAAAATATTGGCCACAATCGAGGAGGTCTTATCAATGAAATTTCCATTTATACGGGATCTAGGCATAATTCCCAATCCATTCTATATAGAATTCTGTTCATTCTAGCACAAAATAACATAAAAACAAAACATTCGATTTTTAGAAATCGATCCATCTGCTCTAAATGGATAAGAGAGGTATGGATTTTTTGCTCAGCTCAAATTGTTTCCTTTTCTTTCCTTTTGGGCAAGAAGAAATATAAAATATTTTACTAAGATTGGATTTCATTCCCCTTTCCTATTTCTCAACAACAACTTCTCTCATTAGCTATTTCGCGTTTTCAATTAATTATCTCATACCCTTATTTTTTTTTTTTTTAGCGGATGGTGTCACGTACCCTATACAAATCGAATTCTAGGGTTCCTTTATTTTCTTATAGAATAAGAAGAATTCTTCCATTCTCTTTTTCTTTAGGTTTTCCCAAAAGAAAAATTTTTGAGAAAGCAGAATTGCTAGTCAAAAAAATCCTGTACCCTTCCTCTTCGATGAAAAAGAATTTTTCCACCAATAAAGCCATGGAATCCCCAAGCGGTTGTGGCTGTACCTGTGGTGCAGGAATCGAAAAACTCGCTATTCACTCAGTTTATTTTTCATAATAAGATTATGTATGTAGGAAAGATGGCCGAGCGGTTCAAGGCGTAGCATTGGAACTGCTATGTAGACTTTTGTTTACCGAGGGTTCGAATCCCTCTCTTTCCGTTTCTCCTAATTCATCAACATTACCGATCACAATGTATCAAATTAAATAACAATTTATTTCAGCAGTAATTAAACTTACTGGAGAGGGGGAAAAATTATATGCTATGAACCTTTCCTTTCCTTTTTTCGTTAATCTCAAGTCTGACGAGAGTAATATTCTACAACTAACAACTCGTTTATTTTGAGACCGACCCACTTCCTATCGAGGATTTTTTGTACTAGTCCTTTATATTGCAATGTGTCAACCGTCAAATGCTTTGGCAATTTGCCGGGATCGGATGAAGCAATAGAATTTTGAACCAGACGTTTTGATCTTTGGTTATCCTTCGTAGTAATAATATCTCGGGGTTTGCAACGAAAACTTGGTATATCAACTATACGACCATTAACTAAAATATGTCTATGGTTAACTAATTGGCGGGCCCCAGGAATGGTTGAAGCCATACCCAATCGAAAAACAATATTATCCAAACGCATTTCAAGTAATTGTAGTAAAACCTGACCTGTTGACTTTTTTGCTTTTCCAGCGATATGTACATATCTAAGTAATTGTCGTTCTGTCAAACCATAATGAAAACGCAATTTCTGTTTTTCTTGAAGACGAATACGGTATTGCTCTTTTTTCCCAGAATGGAATTTCTTTTTCAGATTACTTCCGGATTTAGGCGTTTTTCTAGTAAGTCCTGGTAAAGCTCCCAGACGGCGTATTTTTTTTAAACGAGGTCCTCGATAACGGGACATGAAAACTCCTTTTTTATTTTATTGAAATTTTATTTTACACAATAAATTTCATTGTATTTACATTACGGAATACATCGAAATTAAAACTGAATTAAACTAAAGGATAAATAGCGTAAAATCTACTCAAGTTCCACAAAAAACGGGATTTCACCAACATCTGGATTTTTTGTATATATATTATTTATTTTCATGCTTTGTATCTAGCAAAATGATAAGGTAGAATGACATAATAAACCCTGAGCTCCTCCTTTTATTCGGAGAACAAGAATCATTCTTGTTCATGGAACATCGATAGAGAAAAAAGCCGACTATCGGATTTGAACCGATGACCCTCGCATTACAAATGCGATGCTCTAACCTCTGAGCTAAGTGGGCTTACATAACAAAAATAGTGTAACAAATAGAAATCAATATAGGAAATCCATAAAACGTCAGATCTTAATTATTAATCTTAGTTATTAACTAGTTCGAAATTTGAAGTTCTACTTAGAATTAGAAAAAAAATACTAGAATTTAATAAAGATAAAGTTAGCTTGATATGCTTAAATAAACAATCTTCTTAAATAGGATTATAGAATTTATTGGACTTTTTTTTTTTTCTCTAATTCGCAAATAGATTTTTCTATTTCTAATAGAATCTATTCCTATTTCTATATTGAATTTGATTTAAGATATTTGCAATTTGATATGGCTCGGACGAATAATCTAATACAAATACAAAGAATAATATATATGAATAATAAATATATAATGATCGAATAAAAATGCTAAGAGATTCACATTTTTATTCGATCATTATATACATTTTTTGAGATATATATTTTTTTTTTAGCATTACTATTTCACTAAAGAGAACATAGAATCATACCAAATGAAATTTCTAATTCTGATTAGAAAAAAGAATGAATATCAAGCGTTATAGTATGATTTTGAATACTTTAAAAAAGTAATGGGGGGGTGGGGAGAGAAAAACTTTTGGATATATTGATTCCAATTGAATTGCAAATATATCAACGATAGAATGAATGCAATTCAGAATTGCAATAAGCGGGGGTCTCTCAAATAGAGAGGAGCTGCTAGACTCCATTGAATAATGAGTTCAGTGGTTCAGTTCAAAGAGAGGGATAAAATTACACAAGGAATCCGGGTTTCAAAGAAAAATGGGGATATGGCGAAATCGGTAGACGCTACGGACTTAATTGTATTGAGCCTTGGTATGGAAACCTGCTAAGTGGTAACTTCCAAATTCAGAGAAACCCTGGAATTAAAAATGGGCAATCCTGAGCCAAATCCCTTTTTTGAAAAAACACGTGGTCCTCAAACTAGAACCCAAAGAAAAAGGATAGGTGCAGAGACTCAATGGAAGCTGTTCTAACGAATCGAGGTAATTACGTTGGGTAGTGTAACGCCCTCTAAATTAGAGAAAGAAGGGCTTATACATCTAATACACACGTATAGATACTGACATAGGAAACGATTAATCACGGAACCCATATCATAATATAGGTTCTTTATTTATTTTTTAGAATGAAATTCGAAATGAAATAGAAAATTCTAAAATTTTTTTAGAATTATTGTGAATCCATTCCAATTGAATATTGAGTAATCAAATTCTTCAATTCATTTTTTTGAGATCTTTTAAAAGCGGATTAATCAAACGAGAATAAAGAGAGAGTCCCATTCTACATGTCAATACTGACAACAATGAAATTTCTAGTAAAAGGAAAATCCGTCGACTTTATAGGTCGTGAGGGTTCAAGTCCCTCTATCCCCAAACCCTCTTTTTTTCCCTAACCATAGTATTTATCCTATTTTTGATTTTTTCAATGGGTTTAAGATTCATTAGCTTTCTCATTCTATTCTTTCACAAAGGACTGCAAAGAGAACTCAATGGATCTTATGCTATTCATTAAATGGATTTCTTTTTTTTTTTTATTAGAGTATCGGCAAGAAATCCCCATTAGTAATTCAATTTTTAAGTATTTTTTTATTAATATTAAGTAAGCCATCCACAATGCATAGGACTACTCCCCATTTCAAAAATAGGAATGGAAAACTTTAACTGATTTTTTAATCCCTTTAATTGACATAGATGCAAATACTCTAGTAGGATGATGCACAAGAAAGGGTCAGGATAGCTCAGTTGGTAGAGCAGAGGACTGAAAATCCTCGTGTCACCAGTTCAATTCTGGTTCCTGGCACAGAAAAAAAAGAATCTACCGAATAGATATTGATACAAATATCTCGAGATGCATTGAGGTACATATTCTATAATAATCTAGATAGTATAGAGTAGAGAAATCTCTAAACACTACATTTTTCTTTTAAAAAAGGGTGTCTGGTTCTTTTCTTTATGGTATAAAAGTAAGCGCAATTAGGTACCCTTTTCATCATTTTTTTATTTCTTATTAATTTTGTAATTCACTATTCTGAAGAATATTTTTGGATCCTTGCTTCTCTTACTTTCCTAGTTATTCTAAGTAATGTGCGCGGTACAAAGTTCATAGTAGGAACTTCTTTGAGTCATTGTCTTTTTCTGTTCATACTAAGGAAATTAATATTTGATTTTCCAAATTGAAAAATGGAAATGAAGCCCTTTTTTGATTAGTCTATCTGGACCTTTTTGTATAATAAGAATTAATTAGAATATAATAGGCATTTTATTTTCGTCTAGGAACAGAACATAAAAATATTTTTGACTTGAATAAAATCCGGAGTTGTATAAGCGAGCATGAATTTATTATCATTCAATGAGCATCTTGTATTTCATAGAAATTGGGGGTTATATAGTCCTTACGTAAAGGCCAGCCTATCCAACTTTCAGGCATTAAGATACGTTTAAGGCGGGGATGATTCTCATAAGAAATTCCCACCATATCATAAGATTCGCGTTCTTGAAAATCCGCACTTTTCCAAACCCAGAAGACAGAAGGGATTTTTGGATTATCCTTTTGGGCAAAGACTTTTATGCATACTTCTTCTGGGTTATCTATACCATACTGTATTCTCGTAAGATGATACACGCTAGCTAAAGATCCACCGGGTGCTACGTCATAAGCACATTGGGAACGTAAATAATTGTAACCATATACATATAAAATGACAGCAATGGAATCCCAATCCCGTGCTTTTATTTGTAAAGTCTCTATTCCTCGGTGATCGAAGCCCAAAGATCTATGAACCACATCATGTTTGACTAGCCAATTAGATAACCAACCCTGCTGCATTGTCTTGATCTCTCCCCCTTTGTATAAATATTTCAAATTTCAAATGCAAGTTTGAAAGATTGCACTGTTCTTTCTTTTTTCTGCACAAAAGAACCCTCCCTAATTCACTAATTTGGAGGAAGATACTGGACTTTTGGATTTGAAAAAAGTTTCAGAAGATATATCTAAAGTAGATGGTGATTGATAGAGCAATTCTTGCTCATAAGTTCCAGTATGAGTACTGCGCCGAACATAAAGCTTGTGACTGGTAGTAAAACATCGATTTTTCTTTTGACTTTGCCATAGAGCTCGATCTTCAACTATTTCTCGCGATATCTTCTTGCGAAGTTTTGTTAAGGCATCTATAACAGCCTCTGGTTTAGGCGGACAACCCGGCAAATAGACATCCACAGGAATTAATTTATCAACTCCCCGAACAGTACTATAGGAATCCGTACTGAACATTCCCCCTGTAATAGTACAGGCTCCCATAGCAATGACGTATTTTGGTTCAGGCATTTGCTCATATAATCGCACTAAAGAGGGAGCCATTTTCATTGTTACCGTACCGGCTGTTAAAATGAGGTCCGCTTGCCTAGGACTGGATCTTGGTACCAATCCATACCGATCAAAGTCGAATCGCGAGCCTATTAATGAAGCAAATTCAATAAAACAACAACTGGTACCATATAGAAGGGGCCATAAACTAGAGAGTCTTGACCAATTCGAAAGATCGTTTGGTGTAGTTGAAATAACGGAATTGGAACTTGTTTGATCAAGTAACGGAAACTCAATCAAACTCATAACTGTCTCAATGGAGTCTTTTCCTTCTTTTTTTTTTTTGTCTGAATATTCAGTTAAGACCATTCCAAGGCTCCTTTTCGCCATGCATAAACTAAACCAAGAACTAGGATAAGCACGAAAATGAAAGCTTCGATAAAAACGGATACACCCAATACGTCGAAACTCATAGCCCAAGGGTAGAGAAAGACCGTTTCCACATCAAAAACAACAAAAACTAGCGCAAACATGTAATAGCGTATTCGGAATTGTAACCAAGCCCCCCCCATGGGTTCTATACCCGATTCATAACTTGAAAGCTTCTCTGGTCCTTCACTAGATGGGGCTAAAAGTCCTGAAATCCAAAATACCAAAATAGGAATGAGGCTTGCTATTATTAGAAATGTCCAAAAAATATCATATTCATGAAGCAGAAACATAAATGTACTCCCATTAATGTGGAATAGGCAGAACTGAATTAGTCAATTCAAGTTGGCATTGTCAATTTATACAGAACTTCTTTTTTTCCTCGGAGAAACAAAAATCTGTTTTGCTCAAACCAAAGAGCGCTTACTTTAGCTTTTGTTTCTTTTGTGCCATGTCTTCCTCTAAGGATTTAGCCAAGGGAATCTCCACTACCTTTCTTTTGGATTTCCATTCTATTTAGGTATGGTATAGACCCAATTCTTATACAAAGAAAACTCTTTCGCTTCACTTTATCTCGCGATCTCTAGAATCTCTAGAAAAAGGAACTCCATATTTAGAATTATGAAACGGAATATCCAGTTTATTTATATATATATATAAATAAACTTTTTAAATAGGATCCGTTTAGATAATGTATATCATAATGTATATCATAATGTATATGCAGTAATATACTTCAAACAAAATAGGAATTCACAAACAAAATGAAGAAAATTGTTGCAGTCATTATAGGAAAGTCTAGGGACTTAGAGCATATCCTATTTGAAGCAAGATGGAATTCGAATCAGGTAAGGGATCCTTCCCTCTATTGATTTGATCGAAATTCTTTTTTCTTTTTCTGTCTCTATAATTTTTGAGAAATGAGCCTATGGTAATGCTTTTATCTCTATTCTATAGCGTAAGCGAGCTTCGAGTCTATAAACAAGTAGGCATTATATATTAGGGCTATACGGATTCGAACCGTAGACCTTCTCGGTAAAACAGATCAAACGGTTTTTATCGAAATGATTCGAACTGTTTCAAAGACCCAACATGCATTTTTCTGCATTGGGCTCTTTCATCAACTGATGTAAAGATCAGTTAATCCGCCATTGTTTTTCTTTACGGAAGATAATAAGATGGCTCCCTATGCTCTGATTGATTGTTTGTATTATGGTCTATCTAGGAGCAATACCAAAGTGTTTCAAAGGAGGATTACCTTGACTTAGGTCTGCCTCCGGCCTAAATTAAATCAACCTAAGTGAAATGGAGTCTCTATCGTTCCGCTGCAAGAGTTGACTATGAGACTTCATACACCTTAAAGTTCATAGAACGAAAAGAAGTTTTTTGGAGGCCCTTATCCTCATTACGCCTAGCATTGAGTGGGCTGGATATTTACCTTATCAACTAGCAAATCAATAGGGGTTCCATTTGATTAGGCACCAGAATTGGCACCTGAATCGGACTGAACCGACTGTTTGTCAGGCTACTGTTCTCCTATTCTCTCGAATCCATGAAGTAAGACATTGATTTTGCAATTATGTTCATTGCATAATAAGCTCCCTTGAAAAGCATTGGCGCACGTGTAAGCGAGTTGCTCTACCGAACTGAGCTATAGCCCTTATTAAAGATATCTTAACATATAGATAATTTCTTGTCAAGATGAATATTCGCTAATGCCAGAGGATATCCCTTTGATCTGTTTATAATACCAATAACGGAGCAGTATTGCTTATAAAAAGGATTCGATCTATAATCGATCGAAGTAATGTGGCTTTTTTTGTCGTGATAATTTGCCTACTTAACTCAGTGGTTAGAGTACTGCTTTCATACGGCGGGAGTCATTGGTTCAAATCCAATAGTAGGTAGGTAGGTAGAAAAATTATTAGATAGCATTGGACTTACTTCGCGTCGCTATCTAATAACTTTTTCTACCCTTCTTTCCTTTTTCTTTGTATCAACAAAACTCGTGTATTGTCTTTAATTGGATGGGGGAGTCCAATTAATAGCTTCGACTCGTATCCTAGCTCGTCTGAGAGCTAGTTTCGCTTCAACCAATTCTTTCGTACCCTCAGCTCTACTCAAGTGAGTTTCGGCTATTTCAAGTGCCTGTTGCGCTTCTTCTGGATCAATGTCACTACCTAGTTCTGCATCATTTCCTAAAATGATGATCTCATTATTAACTATTCTCGCAAAACCGCTCCACAGAACCGCCGTTAACCATTGGTCGTTGAGGAGGCGTATTCTCAAAGGACCCATATCTACAGCTGTATTAATAGGGGCGTGGTTTGGTAATACGCCAATTTGGCCACTATTAGTAGATAAAATGATTTCTTTCACTTCACAATCCCAAATAATTCGTTTAGGAGTCAGTACATAAAGATTTAATTTCATTTCTTCAATTTGCTCTCCTCTTCTAAGTTTATAGCTTTCGTACTAGCTTCATCAATGTTCCCCACCAAATAAAAAGCCTGTTCGGGCAGTCCGTCTAATTCTCCGGAAAGGATTAGTTGAAATCCCCTAATTGTTTCCGCAAGACCAACATATTTTCCTGGGGAACCAGTAAAAACCTCTGCCACAAAAAACGGTTGTGATAAGAACCGTTCGATTTTTCGTGCTCTTGCTACAGTTAAACGATCCTCCTCCGATAATTCATCCAACCCAAGAATTGCGATAATGTCCTGAAGTTCCTTGTAACGTTGTAAAGTTTCCTTAACTCTTTGCGCAGTGTCATAATGTTCGTTGCCAACGATCCGAGGCTGTAACATAGTTGAGGTTGAGTCTAAAGGATCCACTGCGGGATAAATACCCTTGGAAGCTAATCCTCTGGAAAGTACGGTAGTAGCGTCCAAATGTGCAAATGTTGTGGCAGGAGCAGGGTCGGTCAAATCGTCCGCAGGTACATAAACTGCTTGGATCGAAGTTATAGAGCCCTTTTTGGTAGAAGCAATTCTTTCTTGCAAAGAACCCATTTCTGTACTAAGGGTAGGTTGATAACCCACTGCGGAGGGCATTCTACCTAATAAAGCGGATACCTCTGATCCTGCTTGAACAAAACGAAAGATATTATCGATGAATAAAAGCACGTCTTGTTTATTAACATCTCGGAAATATTCCGCCATAGTTAGGGCAGTTAAGCCAACTCTCATACGGGCTCCCGGTGGTTCATTCATTTGGCCATACACTAGAGCTACCTTTGATTCCTCAATATTTTTTTCATTTATTACTCCAGATTCCTTCATTTCCATATAAAGATCATTTCCTTCACGAGTTCGTTCTCCCACTCCACCAAATACAGATACGCCTCCATGAGCTTTAGCAATGTTATTGATTAATTCCATGATGAGTACTGTTTTACCTACCCCTGCCCCCCCAAATAGTCCGATTTTTCCTCCACGTCGGTAAGGAGCTAAAAGATCGACCACCTTAATACCTGTTTCAAAGATAGATAATTTCGTATCTAACTCGATAAAGGCAGGCGCGGATCTATGAATAGGGAATGTTGCACTAGTATCTACAGGACCTAAATTATCAATAGGTTCTCCAAGAACGTTAAAAATTCGTCCAAGAGTAGCTCCACCGACTGGAACACTCAGAGGAGCCCCCGTGTCAATCACTTCCATTCCTCTCATCAACCCGTCTGTAGCACTCATAGCTACAGCTCTAACTCGATTATTTCCTAATAATTGTTGTACCTCACAAGTCACATTAATTTGCTTATCGGCAGTGTCTCGACTCTTGACTATTAAAGCGTTATAAATATAAGGCAACTTGCCCGGCGGAAAAGTTATATCCAGCACGGGTCCAATAATTTGATCAATACGCCCTGCGCTTTTTTCTTCAATTGTGGAAACCCCGGGACGCGAAGTAGTAGGATTGGTTCTCATAATTATCACATAATTATCAAAAAAAAGGAATTTATCGAAATTTTTTTTTCTTATTGAATAATGCCAAATCTAAAAAAATCTCCAAAAATCCAAAAGCCAAAAGGAAATGAATTAGTTAATTCAATAAAAAAGAAAAGGAGACTAGCACTTCATTTCGTTGCCCAAGCGAATCCCATTCAATCGTCTACTCATGGAATGCGTCCGTTGAAAACTTTAATCAATCCTTTTTTCATATACATACATTTCGCCTTTTGTGAAGGGTCTTTGCCTACTCTACTTTCCTATCTAGGACTTCGATATACAAAATATATACTACTGTGAAGCATAGATTGCTGTCAACAGAGAATTTTCTTAGTATTTACGTATTTAGATTCAAAAAAAGAAAGGGGCCCATTAAAGACTTAAAAAATTGTAAAATAAGAATTAGCGATTGGTTTGGGTTGCGCTATATGTATCAAAGAGTATACAATAATGATGGATTTGGTAAATCAAATCCATGGTTTAATAACGAACCATGTTAACTTACCATAACAACAACTCAATTCCTATCGAATTCCTATAGGATAGAATGTACAATACACAAGGCGTACGCATTATATATGAATGAAACATATTCATTAACTTAAGCATACTTCCTTTTTATTTTTTTATTTAATGAGTTGATATTAATTGAATATCTTTTTTTTTTTTTTTTTTTTAGATTTTTGCAAAGGTTTCATCCATATCGAGTAGACCTTGTCGTTGTGAGAATTTTTAATTCAAGATTTGTAGGGAGGGACTTATGTCACCACAAACAGAAACTAAAGCAGGTGTTGGATTTCAAGCCGGTGTTAAAGATTATAAATTGACTTATTACACTCCAGAGTACGAAACTAAGGATACTGATATCTTGGCAGCATTCCGAGTAACTCCTCAGCCTGGGGTTCCCCCTGAAGAAGCAGGAGCTGCAGTAGCTGCGGAATCTTCTACTGGTACATGGACAACTGTTTGGACTGATGGACTTACCAGTCTTGATCGTTACAAAGGACGATGCTATCACATCGAGCCCGTTCCTGGGGATGAAGGGCAATATATCTGTTATGTAGCTTACCCATTAGACCTATTTGAAGAGGGTTCTGTTACTAACATGTTTACTTCCATTGTGGGTAATGTATTTGGTTTCAAAGCCCTACGTGCTCTACGTTTGGAGGATCTACGAATTCCTCCTACTTATTCAAAAACTTTCCAAGGTCCGCCTCACGGTATCCAAGTTGAAAGGGATAAGTTGAACAAGTATGGCCGTCCTTTATTGGGTTGTACTATTAAACCAAAATTGGGATTATCCGCAAAAAATTATGGTAGAGCGTGTTATGAATGTTTACGTGGTGGGCTTGATTTTACCAAAGATGATGAAAACGTAAACTCACAACCATTTATGCGCTGGAGAGACCGTTTTGTCTTTTGTGCCGAAGCAATTTACAAAGCACAAGCCGAAACTGGTGAAATCAAGGGGCATTACTTGAATGCGACTGCGGGTACATGCGAAGATATGATGAAGAGAGCTGTATTTGCGAGGGAATTAGGGGTTCCTATTGTAATGCATGACTACTTAACTGGAGGATTCACCGCAAATACTACTTTGGCTCATTATTGCCGCGACAATGGCTTACTTCTTCACATTCACCGAGCAATGCATGCTGTTATTGATAGACAGAAAAATCATGGTATGCATTTCCGTGTATTAGCTAAAGCATTGCGTATGTCTGGGGGAGATCATATCCACTCCGGTACAGTAGTAGGTAAGTTAGAAGGGGAACGTGAAATTACTTTAGGTTTTGTTGATTTATTGCGCGATGATTTTATTGAAAAAGATCGTGCTCGCGGTATCTTTTTCACTCAGGATTGGGTATCCATGCCAGGTGTTATACCGGTGGCTTCCGGGGGTATTCATGTTTGGCATATGCCAGCTCTGACTGAAATCTTTGGAGACGATTCCGTATTACAATTCGGTGGAGGAACTTTAGGACATCCTTGGGGGAATGCACCGGGTGCAGTAGCTAATCGAGTGGCTTTAGAAGCTTGTGTACAAGCTCGTAACGAAGGGCGCGATCTTGCTCGTGAAGGTAATGAAATTATCCGAGAAGCTTGCAAATGGAGTCCTGAACTAGCCGCAGCTTGCGAAGTATGGAAAGCGATCAAATTTGAGTTCGAGCCGGTAGATACTATCGATTAAGTAGATAAAACTAGATAGAAAGAAGGTCTAAATAAAAAAGAAGCGAACTAGAAAGAGAAAAAATAAGTTACGAAATGCAGTAATTCTTCTTTATTCTTTTAATTGATTGCAATGAAATTCGGCTCAATCTTTTTTATAAAAAAGATTGAGCCGATTTAAAATAGATCATGATACGATTATGAGACTTGACAAATCGAGATTTTTCTATTCTATATATCTAGAATATATAAAGGTATAATACAATAAAAAAAGAAAAATAAAAATATAGTATTATCATACGATAATGGAATCAAATACGCAGTATTTACAGAAAAGAGTCTTCGTTTATTGGGAAAGAATCAATATACTTTTAATGTCGAATCGGGATTCATTAAGACAGAAATAAAGCATTGGGTCGAACTCTTCTTTGGTGTTAAGGTAGTAGCTGTGAATAGCCATCGACTACCCGGAAAGGGTAGAAGAATGGGGCCTATTCTGGGACATACAATGCATTACAGACGTATGAATCATTACCCTTCAACCGGGTTATTCTATTCCACTTTTTAAAGGGTATTCTGAAAGAGGTATTTCTTTCATTTTCACAATCCCTTTCTTCTGAATCCAATTTAAAGTTCGATTAGACGGATAGAAAGGCCATGAGAATAGGAAAAGAAAAATCAAATCTTTTTAATTAGTTCTCTTTTTTTTTTTATTTTAGATATATAATACTTTATATAGAATAAAAAAATATAGAATCAAAAATCTTTATTTTGCAAACTAAAAAATACAATAGTCAATATTCCTTATAATAGATATACTTAATTATATCTTAAGATTCTTAAGATATTTTTCAAATAGATAGAAAAAGTAAATTTGAATTGAGACACCTATTCTATGACAGATTTGAACTTACCCTCTATTTTTGTGCCTTTAGTAGGCTTAGTATTTCCGGCAATTGCAATGTCTTCTTTATTTCTTTATGTGCAGAAAAATAAGATTGTCTAGAACCGACGGGGCCCCATTTTATCTTTATCAATGTATTTCCAGGGTCCTAATACGGATATTTTTAGTGTAAGTAATATAATATGGTAGGATATGTAGCTCATTCTACACACAAATGAAAAACGTTTATGGATGCAAATAAAATATAGGCTACGAGCATAAAAGCATGCATATGCGTAGCCGAATATAGCGCGTTTTTTAAATTTGAGCGGACCCCTTTTTTTGAATAGAAAGTTAATGTATCTAACCAACTATTTTCCAGGAGTACTAGCTGCTGAAGGCGATTTCAGAATCCAAAAAAGTAAAGTCAAAATCATTTAGCTTATTCTTTCAATTTCAATTAACCATAGCTCGATTTTGTATATCTAATATGAATTGGCGATCAGAACACATATGGATAGAACTTCTAAAGGGTTCTCGAAAAAGAGGTAATTTTTTCTGGGCGTGTATTCTTTTTCTAGGTTCATTAGGATTCTTGGCGGTTGGGGCCTCCAGTTATCTTGGTAAGAATATGATATCTGTACTTCCATCTCAAGAAATTCTTTTTTTTCCGCAGGGGGTTGTAATGTCTTTCTACGGAATCGCGGGCCTATTCATTAGCTCCTATTTGTGGTGCACTATTTTGTGGAATGTAGGGAGTGGTTATGACCGATTCGATAGAAAAGAGGGAATAGTGTGCATTTTTCGTTGGGGATTTCCTGGAATAAAACGTCGTATCTTCCTTCGATTCCTTGTAAGGGATATCCAATCAATTAGAATTCAGGTTAAAGAGGGTCTTTATCCTCGTCGTATACTTTATATGGAAATCCGGGGCCAGGGGGTTATTCCTTTGACTCGTACTGATGAGAAGTTTTTTACTCCACGAGAAATTGAACAAAAAGCTGCAGAATTGGCTTATTTCTTGCGCGTACCCATTGAAGTGTTTTGAGTACCAATTGCCATTTTTTTTTTCAATTGTAAGGGGGTTTTCTAGTATTTATCTAGAGGAAGGAACAAACGAGGATAAGAGAAAATTGCTTCTAATTTATTTTGTCCAAGTGAGATACATGTCATAATATTCTTCCTTTTTCATATGAAAGGGCTTTTTTATTCTATATTCCATTCCATTTAGATCTAAGAAAAAACCCAATACAAAGAAATTTCACTAGTATATAAAAAGAGAAACGGATACAAACACAAGGTCTAAAACCTACCTTCTTATAGAATTTTTACTTCAAAGAAAGGAAGTTTCATTTCATATAGAGTCGGCGAATGGAGTGGCTTCATTAACAACTCAATTTACAGATCAAAAATGAAAAAAAAGAAAGCATTGCCTTCTTTCCTATATCTTGTATTTATCGTACTTTTGCCCTGGGGAGTCTCTTTCTCTTTTAACAAATGCCTGGAACTTTGGATTAAGAATTGGTGGAATACCAGGCAACCCGAAACTCTCTTAACTGATATTCAAGAGAAAAGGATTCTAGAAGGATTCATAGAATTAGAAGAACTTTTTCTCTTGGACGAAATGATAAAAGAGAAACCAAAGACACATGTACAAAAACCTCCCATAGGAATACACAAGGAAGTAATAGAATTGGCCAAAATGGATAATGAGGATCATCTCCATATCATTTTGCATTTCTCGACAAATCTAATCTGTTTGGCTATTCTAAGTGGTTCTTTTTTTCTGGGTAAAGAGGAACTTGTCATTTTGAATTCTTGGGTTCGGGAATTCTTCTATAACTTAAATGACTCAATAAAAGCTTTTTTTATTCTTTTAGTTACTGATTTTTTTGTTGGATTTCACTCCACCCGCGGTTGGGAACTACTAATTCGTTGGATCTACAACGATCTTGGATGGACTCCTAATGAGCTAATTTTCACTATTTTTGTTTGTAGTTTTCCTGTGATTCTAGACACGTGTTTGAAATTTTGGGTCTTTTTTTGTTTAAACCGTCTATCTCCTTCGCTTGTAGTCATTTATCATTCAATTAGTGAAGCATAAACCCACTTATTTTATATTTTATTTGCTAATATTAATTTAATTAGCATCTTTCTTTAGAAAGAAAGTTTTTTCCTTATTAGCAAAATTCTTTCTATTTCTACCTGCCCAAGGTATTCATCATTCCAGTACAACTGTTGCAGTAGAATGACAACAGACTTGTGTATAGGGGACTAGATTAGCTTAGCTACCTATCTAAATTTATTGTAGAAATTCCGGGATCCGCGATTGGACATGGAAAATAGAAATACTTTTTCTTGGTTAAAGGAACAGATGGTTCGATCGATTTCTGTATTGATCATGGTATACGTAATAACTCAGACATCCCTTTCAAATGCATATCCCATTTTTGCGCAGCAGGGTTATGAAAACCCGCGGGAAGCAACTGGACGAATTGTATGTGCCAATTGCCATTTAGCTAATAAGCCCGTGGATATTGAAGTTCCCCAAGCTGTGCTTCCTGATACTGTATTTGAAGCAGTTCTTCGAATCCCTTATGATATGCAGCTGAAACAAGTTCTTGCTAATGGGAAAAAGGGAGGGTTGAATGTGGGTGCTGTTCTTATTTTGCCCGAGGGATTCGAATTAGCACCAGCCGACCGCATTTCTCCTGAGTTGAAAGAAAAGATAGGAAATCTATCTTTTCAGAGTTATCGCCCCAATAAAAAAAATATTCTTGTGATAGGCCCTATTCCCGGTAAGAAATATAGTGAAATTGTCTTTCCCATTCTTTCCCCCGATCCCGCTACGAAAAAAGACGCTAATTTCTTAAAATATCCCATATATGTAGGGGGAAACCGAGGAAGGGGACAGATCTATCCTGATGGTAGCAAGAGTAATAATACGGTCTATAATGCTACGTCAACAGGTATAGTAAAAAAAATACTACGTAAAGAAAAAGGGGGATATGAAATATCCATAGTCGATGCGGCGGATGGTCGCCAAGTGATTGATATTATACCTCCTGGGCCAGAACTTCTTGTTTCAGAGGGGGAATCAATCAAGCTGGATCAACCATTAACAAGCAATCCTAATGTGGGAGGGTTTGGTCAGGGGGATACAGAAATAGTGCTTCAAGATCCATTGCGCGTCCAAGGCCTTTTGTTCTTCTTCGCATCTGTTATTTTGGCACAAGTCTTTTTGGTTCTCAAAAAGAAACAGTTTGAAAAGGTTCAATTGTACGAAATGAATTTCTAAATCCCGAGATTTCTTACCATCAAGTTGGTAAAAAACCTCAATTTCAGGAATTCCTTATTTCTATCTCATGCAAAAGAAGAGAATCCAAGGCAGAGGCGAGAATAATAAAAGGAACAAGTCTTTTTAGGGAGAATTGCGGGTCTTCTTAATCCTCTATTGGGCACAAGAAAAAGGCAAAAAGCCTTTTTCTTGTGTCGGTTTTTCTTATATCGAAATAAGAATCATTTTTCTTCTTAATTAGTTTTGTCAAAGATTACTATTTATTCTTTATTCAGGTCTGTCTGTTGGACTCCCTTTGCTTGGGTTCGGGTGCGGTAGTGGACAAACAGAGGGAAAGAAAGTATGGCAGGGGACAAATGTGAGCAAATAGAATTGCTTGACTTTTTCAATTAAGTTCAACTTTGTTTGAACTTACAGAAATTTTGTAAAAAAAGTAGACTCTTTCATTGAAAAGAGGTTTTCTTTTTAGGCTAGTTGAGTATAGTATAATTAAGGTTTTATTAGTTTATTACTTTAAACTAAATCAATGATTTGCATTGCAGGATATTTCCGTCATGGAATAAAATATTGGACCCTCGGTTGATCCCCTCCTCTTTCTTGTTGCTTCATAACAGTGAATCAATTTTCTTTTTATGGGCGAAAGGCGGGGGCTTTAAATCAACCAATCGCTAGATTGCTTCACTAACATCATTAACAAACAAAAGAATAAATAGGAGGATTCTAACCCTGAGAGCAAAGGCTTTCTCTTTGTTATTTTTTTAAATAACAAATAATAGGTAATCAATTTGTAGATTATGGAATAGATTAAAATCAAGTTATAAGTTATAAGAATTCTGCGGGTCCTTTCCGCTCTAATCAGATAAAGGGGGGTAAGGACCCGCTAAGCTCTTACTTTTTCATGTTTACAATCTGGTTCCTCCGATTACTATAGAGACGAACCCAATCCAGAATACGAACCGTAAAAGAAAACACCTACTAAACCAATCACAAGAATACCAGCTACAGTACCTATCAGCCAAAGAGGAATTCTTCCAGTAGTATCGGCCATTTCCCCTACTTTCCTCCACATTTTCTCAAGTGGTCATGCTAGAGACAAAAACAGT